ATTTTCATATTTCTTGTTCGGAAAAATAGTTGAAAGAATTTCAAGAATTTAGTATTCAAGTCAATTATGCATTACATTAATTCGATTCATTCAATTTTTTTATTAAATAAAATAAAAATTTCATTTTTCGAATTTTAGAATATTCTAACGATTAAAGTAAAAGCGGGTAGCGGGAATCGAACCCGCATCGTTAGCTTGGAAGGCTAGGGGTTATAGTCGACGTTGATTCATCATTTTTAACGTCTCTAATTCAAAACTGAACGTGAAACTTTGGTTTCATTCGGCTCCTTTATGGAAGATGGATAAATTCCCAGATTCAGACATGAACGAAATAAAAGAATCCGACCCATAACGTCTATGTCAGCTTTGCTGTCTGAATCTATTCAGAACAACCCGCTTTCTAGACGATCCCTATAGAAAAAAAGAGGGTTATATTCTAACAATCTTTCTAGTTACTTCGTTCTCTACTTCTATATTGAAAGAATCCTTAGGAAAAGCGTTTTGTTTCCACCGAGCTAAAACAATTTTTCGATGTCTTTAGTAAACCAAAGACATTGTTTAATAGCTGTTTTGCTTCAATTTCCCCTATATAAATTTTCAATTTTATAAATTGAAAATTGAAGATTTAGTTACGATTAGAAATACACCTTTTATCTTTATCCATGGGTCCTTTACTCATACTCATTCAATTGGAAGTATTGATCCAATAAAAAAAAATTATGTTTCGTAATCTCATAATCCAATTTTTCAATTTAAAATTGATTCTTGGATACAAATCACGAGAATGTATACTCTTCCTCGAATTTTTCATTGAGAGGTAAAGGATTCAATCCTTTTAAGAACTAAAGTTTTTGTTCGGAATGAATATATGAATATTAATCAAACCGAAAGACCCTTTAACTATATAGGGGGTTATAGAACGAATCACACTTTTACCACTAAACTATACCCGCTACAATCCGATTATTGTATATAAATGGACCTTTTGTCGACCCTAATCAAAAGTAAAATAAAGGATCAGAAAAAAATCATGAAAACTAGAGCGTTTACGTGTTGTATCAGAGGACCTAATGAGATTAGGGAAAGAGGATTCATTTAATTTAAATAACTAAATACCAAGTGTTTTTTTGCCCGAGGTTTTTGACCTATACGTCTCGAACTTAAGCCATAACACAAAAATGGATTGTGTCAAGAAACGACAGTTCCCTTATTTATTATTAAAACTGGAATAAAAGGACTAACTAAGAAAGAAACGGCACTTTGATTCGATATCATTTGATTCTATATCATAGAAATTTCATTTTTTTTTTTTTCAAAATTAAAAAATCTTTTTATTTATGATTCGTTGGAACAAAAGGGCGGGCCCGGCCTGGTCAGTACTTAGCCGGGCCGTGAAACTAAAAAGCCCCTTCGGACGAAATAACGAAATAAAAAAAAATAGTCTATACTATGACGGGCGTTTTCAAGCCTTATTTTTTATAATGTAACATAGTATTATCCTTTTTCAATTGGGAGGAGAGATGGCTGAGTGGACTAAAGCGTCGGATTGCTAATCCGTTGTACGAGTTTTTCGTACCGAGGGTTCGAATCCCTCTCTTTCCGTTTTTGTTGATGACTTGGTATTTTTTTTTTCGAATTTATCGCGAGCTCTTTTTTTATTTAATTAGTTTTATTTAATTAAATAGTTAAAAATGAATACTTAAAGAAGTTTAAAGATGTGGAATAGAAAAAATCTTACTAATAACAGTTTAAAATCAAGCAAAGAAAACAAAAACCTTATCCTTTATTCTTCACGTCCAGGATTACGTCCTGGATCATTAGACAGGAATCCAAAGATAAAAAGAGAAACAAAGAATATCACTACCGTGTAAACAAATAGTTTGAGAGTAAGCATTACACAATCTCCAAGATTTTTTTTAGGAAAAAAGAGAATAGATTCTCCACTTTTATACCGCATACCCTACTTTTTTATTTTGACACCAAGAAATACAGTGGGGTGATCCGGATTTGTCGCGGTTGTACAATACTTTCAATATTTGAATTGAGAGTGTAAGACTTATCTGATCTTATCAATTCTATGCATTTTTTTTTTTTCAAATAAATCATGAATTTATCTGGAACTTTATTAAAAATATCATCGAAAACTTACAGCAGCTTGCCAAACAAAGGCTAAGAGAAAAAAGAACAGAGGTATTACTGGCATAATATCTACAATTGGATTCAAAAAAGCGTAGGCTTCAGGCAATTTGGCGACGAAAAAATTACTGGAAAAAAGAGCAGAATTAAGGTAGATATAGATTAAACTAAATATATTAAGCATAACAAACATTTTTTTTTGGGGATAATTGTATTTATTTTGATTGAGTTATTAATAAATTGAGTTATTAATAAATTGAGTTTTTTATTATTATAAATATGTTATTATTGATAGAAGAAAAAAATTAATAAAAAGAAAATAAGATAGACCAAAAAACTTTCTTTGATTTGAACTCACCCAATCAAAAATCCTTCTATATCTCAAATCAAAAGAGAATAGAATAAATCATACTTTCGTACAATATCTTAATTGAATTATATGTAATGATCAATAAATTCAGTTTAATTCTATGTCTACTTCTAAATAATAGATATTTAGACTGGAGTTGACGAATAACCCGTACCAATATTAGTGTTTATTAGTGTCTAATAGAAAAAGATGGGGCGTGGCCAAGTGGTAAGGCAACGGGTTTTGGTCCCGCTATTCGGAGGTTCGAATCCTTCCGTCCCAGATCATACCCCGTCTATGATTATTATTAATATAATTATCACATTATATATAATATATATAAATATATATTTATATATTAATATAAATTTATATATTAATATAAATTGCCTTTTCGAACAGTCTTTTATATTAAGAATAAAATATTGGTATAGAATGTGATTAGTATTTTTTTTTTATAATCTGCGGAATCATATCTTTTTCATAAATTTAATCGAGTTCAAATAACACGCATATGAAATAGGAAATTAAATGAATTTGCGATTCGTTAAGTTAAATAGTACCTATTTGACTAATTTTACAGTATAAATGTTAAAAAATAACAACATAAATTTTCAATCTTCCCTTACATCAGTGTTTTTTTATCTATCTTTTTTTACTCACAGATGGTTTAATCCAATATAATATGGATTTCTCTCTCTCTTACTGATGATAAAAAACGAAAGGTCCTTGCTGGAAAACTATATGTTATGCAAAATACAAATAATTGTATCGGATAGGGAATTTTTAAATCAATTAAATCTTTGTAACGAACTCTTATGAGTTCTTGGTACTTGAAGACGTGTGAAATTGTTGAATTTATCCTATCACTATTACGTTACTTGAAGATACAGATTCAAAATAACTTGTTTATTCGTGTTATATTAGTTATAGTTAGTTAACTAATTATAATTATAGTTTTACAATCAAAATATTCGATATTTAATTCTATTAATCTAATTAAATAGGGTTAAATAGATTGCTATGTACCGACCGAACCAATGATTATTCATGATTCCATAATTGAATCAATTACATATGGGTTCCAAACCGAAGGAATGTTATGGTAAAACTTCGTTTAAAACGATGTGGTAGAAAGCAACGTGCGGCTTGAAGGACATGATCCGCTGTGGAGTCTTACATCCACCATTTTTATATATATTATATAGGAATGAAAGTGCTCTTGGCTCGACATCATTTGTTCTGTTCCGCTGTAACCCTCTTTTTTTTTGGGGGGGGGTGATGTAATATAGTACAGGATGGAGCTCGGGTAGAAATATTTTTTTTTTCAGGGGCAAGAATCTAGGGTTAGTATCAATCAATAAATTGGAACAACTTCGTAAGTATATTTTCGATACATAAACTTAAAAGGTCCTATTCGAGAAAATTTCAACTTCAAAAGGAAGGTGTATTACGCAGGAATCAACCATTCGTATGATTCTTTGACAGAAAGAAATCACAAAAAATGATATGTTGCTGCCGTTTTGAAAGGATTTAAAGATCACCGAAGTAATGTCTAAACCCAATGATTTAAGGTAAAGATCCTGGAACAAGTAAATACCTTTTCAATTGTCTTAATAACTAGATCAGAATGAAGAATCGAAATAGATTCTAAAGTAGACAGACAATAAAAGGGTTAGAGACCACTCAATAAATGAAATATCTAAAAAGGTTCTCTTTTGAGTTATTTCAGAGTTATCCAACTTGAGTTATGAGGGTGCAAATACGACTAATTTTTTTTTGATTGGATAAGAATAACAAAAAAAAGTACTTAAATCTATAGTCTAATTAATTTGATGATTTTATGGATATATTTGATATTGTAATTCGATACATAGACATAATTTCTAATTTTCTCGAGCCGTACGAGGGGAAAACTTCTTATACGTTTCTAGGGGGGGGTATTATTCATCTATCCCAATGAGCCATTTATCGAATTGTTGCAATTGATGTTCGATCCCGACGAGAGGGAAGAGATCTTCGGAAAGTGGGTTTTTATGATCCGATAAAGAATCAAATCTATTTAAATGTTCCTGCTATTCTAGATTTCCTTGAAAAAGGCGCTCAACCTACAGGAACTGTTCATGATATTTCAAAAAAGGCGGGGGTTTTTACGGAACTTCGCCTTAATCAACAAACAAAATTCAATTAATGAAATAAAATATAAATAAAGAAGGTGTGTATTACTTGTAAAGAAGGTGTGTATTACTTGTATATAGCTTTGTATAACCTTTTCTTTGCTAGTTCCTCTTTTGTTCTATTCATATCATACTTCCGTTTAGTATTGTATTGTTACTTTTAGTATTGTTACTATAGAATGGTGTCTTTATTTATAACGACAAAAAATAGATTTCGATTTTGTTGATATTGATATAATAATGGATCCAATATTTTTAAATCGAAATACGAAATAAAATAGTATAGAAAAATATCAAGTGAATAAATAAGAAATTATGTAGAAGTAATTGGGTCTATAGACATAAAAATTTGCATTACCGTCAATGGGGTGATTTTCGTTGGAACTCTATGAACAAAAAAAAACAAAGGATCAAACTCGTTTATTTTTGTTATTGAATAAACCTCATTTTTTTCTACTTCTCCCCCGTCTTCCTTAATTTAGTCTTCCACCTATATTATATACCTATATTATATATAGTGCCAATCCAACACAAGTCCTTAGTTTTTTTCTATTTCAATTTCAATTTGATTAATTTTAATTGATTGAAATCATAATTGTTAGTTCGATTTAGAATTTTTTTTATCTTTTGTATGTTTTTCTCAATATTCATATTGACAACAGTCTATCAAATAAATATAATCCGATCGTGGATAAATGGATCCGTTTATCCCTGTTCCATAGATTTTATTTCATTCAAATAATGGGTTCTTGGATTTTCTGTCATACAAGAAGTCTTTTTTGATTAAGATTTAAATATATAAAACTCGATATATACTAATTAATGGATAATATAAGAGACAATAGGCGGTCTATAAATATTTGAAAATCTTTGGCTTTAATCCCTATTTTATCTTTTATCTGAGAATTTTTTGTATTTTCGTCGGATTTGTTCATTTTTATTATGTTCAGAGTGGATTAGAATTTTTTTTTTCATTTTTTTGGTTTGATTGCGTTGTGCCATTCAATTTCGTTATTTATTGGGATTCTGATTGTATCTACACATTCTAATTCGTTTTTGGGGGTTGCTAACTCAACGGTAGAGTACTCGGCTTTTAAGTGCGGCTAGCATCTTTTACACATTTGTATGAAGCAACAGATTCGTCCATACCATCGGTAGAGTTTGTAAGACCACGACTGATCCTGAAAGGAATGAATGGAAAAAGCAGCATGTCGTAGCAATGGATAATTCTGAGAATATTTCATTCTTACTGAATAGGTTCCAAATCTTATTTCAATTGTTTAAATTCGTGGTGTCTAACAATTTTTTAAAAAGAATCTTTTGGGGGTCGAGTGAATAAATGGGTAGAACCTTACTATAAGGTTACAATTATAGGGAAATAAAAAGTAACGAGCTTCTGTTCTTCATTTTTGAATGATTACCACATCTAATTAGACGTTAAAAATATATTAGTGCTTAATGCGGGAAAGGCTTTTCTGATGAGTGGATTAGAAATTTATTATGAGTCCTAACTATTAGCTATTCCCCTTTATGGGGTAGAGATAAATGTGTAGAAGAAGGCAGTATATTGATAAAGAGATTTTTTTCAAAATCAAAAGAGCGATTGGATTGAAAAAATAAAGGACTTCTAACTATCTTGTTATCCTATAAATGAACATAAGGGGCTAGAGAGTCCGTTAATGAGTTTGACTTGTTTCCGAGGTATCTAGTTTTTTCTTACTATAAATACCTTGTTTTGACTTTATCGTACTATGTATCGTTTGATAACCCAATAAATTACCTATTTCTTTTCTGGTTCAAATAGAATTTTAAATGGAAGAATTTCAAGGATATTTAGAATTAGATATATCTCAGCAACATGACTTCCTATACCCACTTATCTTTCGGGAGTATATTTATGCACTTGCTCATGATCGTGGTTTAAATAGATCCGTTTTGTTGGATAATGTAGGTTATGACAAGAAATCTAGTTTACTAATTATAAAACGTTTAATTACTCGAATGTATCAACAGAATCATTTTCTTATTTCCGTTAATGATTCTAATCAAAATAGATTTTTGGGGTACAACAAAAATTTGTATTCTCAAATGATATCGGAGGGATTTGCAGTCATTGTAGAAATTCCGTTTTCCCTAAGATTAGTATCTTCCTTAAAGGAGACGGAAATCGTAAAATCTTATAATTTACGATCAATTCATTCAATATTTCCTTTTTTAGAGGACAAATTCTCACATTTAAATTATGCATCAGATGTACTAATACCCTACCCCATTCATCTGGAAATCTTGGTTCAAAACCTTCGCTACTGTGTGAAAGATCCCTCTTCTTTGCATTTATTACGGCTCTTTCTTCACGAGTATTATAATTGGAATAGTTTTATTACTCCCCAAAAATCGATTTTTGCAAAAAGTAATCCAAGATTATTCTTGCTCCTATATAATTCTTATGTATGTGAATGCGAATCCATTTTACTTTTTCTCCGTAACCAATCTAATCATTTACGATTAACCTCTTCTGGTATCTTTTTTGAGCGAATTTTTTTTTATGAAAAAATAAAATATCCTGTTGAAGAAGTCTTTGCTAACGATTTTCCGGCCACCTTATGGTTCTTCAAGGATCCTTTTATGCAGTATGTTAGATATAGAGGAAAATCTATTCTGGCATCAAAAGAGACTCCTTTTCTGATGAATAAGTGGAAATATTATCTTGTCAATTTTTGGCAATGTCATTTTTATGTATGGTCTCAACCAGGAAGAATCCATATAAACCAATTATCCAAGCATTCCCTTGATTTTTTGGGTTATCTTTCAAGCATACGACCTAATATTTCAGTGGTA